TTTTTATTTATTTTTTTTTTCTTAAAGAGTTTTTCAATGAATCAGTTACGTGAATTCTGAATCCTGAGATGGTGCAAATGCCAAAGACGATGGATTGCGTTCTTTTTCTCTATTTTTGTTCATACCACCTATACTATAATGATTGATAATTCACAAATTTTCAATTGAATTTTTTGATTCTTGTAACTAGTATTTTTATCTATCTCTATTTCTTAAAAAATTTTTTAATTGAAACTTAGGGAAGTACTTTAGAAACATATGTATAAAAAACATATTTTATTGAGTCCCTTCATGCCTACTATAACTAGTTATTTCGGTTTTCTACTAGCAGCTTTAACTATAACCTCGGTTATATTTATTGGTCTAAGCAAAATACGACTTATTTGAAATTAATTGAATGAAGATTTTTTTATAAAAAGGAGTTCTGTGGTATTTCATATGTTCGATAGTCCCCTACCGGGTTAATTACCCAATTTTGGTCATTGAGATTCATCGGCAATACAGATTAAGAACTAGGAATAGCTAGTACCTCTCTTTTCTCCCTTTAAAAAAAGAAAAAAAAAAGAAAATTTAAATGATTGAAGTTTTTTTATTTGGAATCGTCTTAGGTCTAATTCCTATTACTTTGGCTGGATTATTCGTAACGGCTTATTTACAATACAGGCGTGGTGATCAGTTGGACTTTTGATTAATTAACATCTCTTTTTTTACTGACCTCCTTCTTGCTTTCATATGCGGGAGGTCTAATTCAGATTGCTGCTCAATTATTTGCGAACAGTGGAATTTTGACACAATCTAATAAACAAGAATTAAACTAATAAACAAGAATTAAATCACGCTCTGTAGGACTTGAACCTACGACATTGGGTTTTGGAGACCCACGTTCTACCGAACTGAACTAAGAGCGCTTTTCTTGTTTTTTCTAAAAAACGAAAAGGCTATAAACTATAAAGAGGACATTCTTTAACCCGAATAGATTTTCTACGTATATACTATATCATAATCATAGTATATCAAAAATTTCAGAATTTTATGTATGTCCAATTTTATTAAAAAAAGATAGATCTAAAAAAGATCCCTCGTTACTGCTCTTCTGAGCAGTAATAGGTAGGGATGACAGGATTTGAACCCGTGACATTTTGTACCCAAAACAAACGCGCTACCAAGCTGCGCTACATCCCTTTCAATTGGTTTACAGTGTCATTGTAGAGAATTCCTGCCTTGTTTTCCACATCCTTCTTCTTTTTTATTGGTATATCAAATTAATGTATTATTTTTTTTTGTCTCATATCAGATAACAAACATATAATTAAAAAGATTACTTTTTTTACGAAAATTCTATCAATTTAAATTTTACATAAAAGGCGTTTCCATTTGAAAATGGAATCTATAAGATCGTTCTAGTAGACAATATTTCAATTCTAATTTTGAAAATGGGGGGGGTTACGTATACAAGAACTTCTTAACTACATGTACATCTGTAGTTATATATATTACTATATATATTGTAATATAATAAAGAAGAAAGAAGGAGGATTTCAAATGCGAGATCTAAAAACATATCTTTCCGTAGCGCCGGTACTAAGTACTCTATGGTTCGTTTCATTAGCAGGTTTATTAATAGAGATTAATCGTTTATTTCCAGATGCATTAACATTTCCCTTTTTTTAATTCTAGTTATTAACATCAGAAAGGGTGAAAAAATTTAGAGATACAATCAACAATCTGGGACTAATTACCCCCCCCACCTTTTTCTAATTTTTTTTTAGAATGAATTAGAAAAGGTGGGGGGGAAAGGTCGTAAAAACGTGGGTTCAGGATTTATTAATAGAACGAAAAAAAGGTGTTGCTAGGGAAACAGTATCCTACGAGATACTAAAAAAAACTGTACAAAGATTTTAAATATAGTTTTCAAAAAATCATTGTATTGCTTAATTTTTTTTATTACTAAATAATATTCATTGCAACAAAATATTTCCGAATTTTTTTTAGTTAACAGCTTCTATTTTTTTGGTTCTTGTTCTTTCTGGATCCTAAAAATAAAATAGAAGACTGGGGTAAATCATAAATCCAAAGGAGGTTTCATGGCCAAGGGTAAAGATGTTCGAGTAACAATTATTTTGGAATGTACCTGTTGTGTTCGAAATGATATTAAGAAAGAATCGGCGGGAATTTCCAGATATATTACTCAAAAGAATCGGCATAACACCCCTAGTCGATTGGAATTGAGAAAATTCTGTCCCTATTGTTATAAACATACAATTCACGGGGAAATCAAGAAATAGATAAAATTGAGTGCTTGTATGTCAACTGTTATTTTAAGAACAGGAATAATGATAGTATCTATATATATTACATATATATAAATAAAAACAAATAAATCAATAGAAATAAATCTAATCCTATATTCTTAATTCTATATAAAAACTCTATCCTAATATAGAATATAAATAGAAATCGTTTTTATTTTGATCCGATCAAAATAGGCTTTTAGAGATAAGGAATAAAAAAATTATGAATAAATCTAAGCGACTTTTTACTAAATCCAAGCGATCTTTTCGTAGGCGTTTGCCCCCGATCCAATCGGGGGATCGAATTGATTATAGAAACATGAGTTTAATTAGTCGATTTATTAGTGAACAAGGAAAAATATTATCTAGACGGGTGAATAGAGTGACTTTAAAACAACAACGATTAATTACTATTGCTATAAAACAAGCTCGTATTTTATCTTTGTTACCTTTTCTTAATAATCAGAAACAATTTGAAAGAAGTGAGTCGACCCCTAGAACTACTAGCCTTAGAACCAGAAAAAAATAGACTTCTTCTTCAATTGAATAACAATACCAAACTGAAGGAATTAAAAAAGAGATTAATATTTTGTTCGAAAAATCCAATCAAGAATCAAAATTTGATTGTTACGTCTGTGTCTGTCATAAAAAAAAAAAATAAAAGAATCGTCGAAAAAAAAAAAAAAAACTATTTTTTTAGCGGCTATATACCCTTGTTTTTTATAATACTAATTTCTACTCTACCTTCCCGAGCTCATTCTCCTTAGAACTCTATTTCAAATTTTTTAGTGGGTTTCCTCCAACCCCCTTATTTTTTGATCTCATTCGAAATCGTATAAAGACAACTCCTATTTAATAGAGCTATTTGTGCAAGTATTTTACGATTAAGAAGTAATTGCTTCTTGTACAGATTGTGTATGAATCGGTTATAACTATAGAATACCCCCGTTTCGTGAATTACGGCATTTATTCGAGTGATCCATAAACGCCTAAAATCTCTTTTTCTTTTACCCCTATCCCGATGAGCCGAAACTAAAGCTCTTATTCTCTGTTGAGTCATAGTTCGTGTAAGTCGTGAATGAGCCCCTCGAAAGCTGGATGCAAATAAACGAAGTTTTGTTCTGCGCCTCCGAGCTATATATCCGCGTTTAATTCTAGTCATTGAATAAATCAAACTTTGATGAATAACTAATTCTTTTTTTAGTTATTCTTTTCCCCTTTACTAGTCTATTAATAACCACACGAATTATTCCAATGTATAAAAAAAATTCCAATGGCTTTTGCTACTCTAACCTTCCCCACCACTATTTTTTGCTAGGTATTTTCCTTTGCTTTGAAAGGAGAAATAGCCTTGATAGATACTTAATATAAAAAATAGAATAACTACAAAAAGTAGTAAATATAAATGGATAAATAGTGGGTTCCATCGTTTATATGGTTACTTCTAAAACGGTGAGGTCCTCTCTATACACCGGAGCTCCTTCTTTTATTTTAATTAATCAATACTATTGGTAACTTGTACAATTCACATTCTTTGGCTCTACCCCATGAATATTCCAGTAATAGGTCTTTCACAATGAGATCCACTTTATACAGTAACGGTATTTCATTTTAAAAATTGATTTGGTCGTTTACCCTGTTAGTCCGTTCTTTTCTTTCAAGAGTGGAATCTTTTTAATAAAAAAAGTAATTTCCCCCGCTTAATGGATAACCATTTGTTATCATTGGGGGTTTTCTAAAAAATGGAGTTGATTGGATTTGCACCAATGTAAACCATAAGTTTCAGACACAATAAAAGATATGAGCGATCTAGCTTTTTTAAATAATGAATCGAGTTCCTACATTATATTTTATTCAAAGGTACTGATCCTTGATATTAAAAAAAGAATTTACTTTTTGTGTCTCAGTCTATGATCTAAACGAGTCGCACATACACCCGAGTACATGTTCCTCGTCGCTGAGGGCATCCCCGAAGCGCTGGGGATTTCGTGACATTTCGGATTGGCTGTCTTGTATTTCTAATAAGTTGTTTAATAGTTGGCATACGGAATCATTTAAATAATGGGCTGGTTTAGATTGGTTCTAACCGGCTAATTCGGAATTACTTCTCTTCAAGATTCTCTTCAATATATTTTTTTTATATTGAAGAGAATATGAAACTACACCTTTAATCTAAAAAGATATAAAATTATAAATTGTAGATTTGCATGAAATCGCTCCTATTTTTTATTGAACCGCTACAAGATCAACAATTCCATGAGCTTGGGCTTCTGTTGCTGACATAAAAACATCCCTTTCCATGTCTTCGGATACAACCCATATAGGTTTGCCCGTTCTTTGTACATAAACCCTTGTGATGGTTTCGCGAAGTTTTAGTAGTTCTTCCGCTTCCAAGATAAATTCTCCCGTTTGTGCCTCATAAAACGAACTAGCGGGTTGATGGATCATTACCCTGATGATATAATAGAAAAGGTTCTTATATTGAGGCGAGATAACCAAAAAAGCAGAGAAATTTGAAAAACCGTACAGGCTTTTTTTGTGCATTGCATACGGCTCCACAATGGAATTTACGTTTTTTTGACCTTTCTTTTCGGCGAACGAAAACAAAATATAGGTTGTATTATACGCAGATCCATAAATGATCCAATTACCATCCTTCTTTTTTGTAGGAGTTAAAAAAATACTATGATGGTTCCGTTGCTTTATATATCATTTTTTTGATTCGTCTATGATTCAGCAATCCCAAAGTGTCTTTTTTAATATAAATTTTGTAAATAAGCTTCCGGTGTGAAAACAAAGTTTGTGACGCTGAGATGTGCCCGAATAGGTAAGATATCATTTAAAATACCCCTTCCTTATCTCATACTACTCTTTCAATATATAATCTAATTTTATTTTTATCTCAAAAATTTCATATCGAATTCAAAGTGCCATGCTATTATTACTTAACTAATTCATATTTCCGGTGGCGAAGGCATAGTATTTTTTCTCAAAAATTAAAAAACTCATTGGCGCCAAGCGTGAGGGAATGCTATACGTTTGGTAATTGCCCCTCCGACTAGGATAAAGGATGCTATTGAAGCGGCCAATCCCATGCATATTGTCTGTACATCGGGTCGCACAAATTGCATAGTATCATAAATAGCCATTCCAGATATTACCCATCCGCCAGGAGAGTTTATAAACAAATAAAGATCTTTGGTATCCTTTTCTATACTGAGATATATCATAAGACTAATAAGTTGATTCGAGATTTCGGTATCAACTTCTTGGCCTAAAAAAAATAATCTTTCTCGATAAAGTCGGTTGATTAGGATAAAATTTTATTCCTTAAGAGCCGTACAGGCACCTTTTGATGCATACGGTTCAATCAAAATTGTGAAAAAATCAATGTGTCGATTCCAACCCCTTTTTTTCATAGAAGGCTTTTCTTTCTAACTTTTAAGGGAAGGGCTTGCTCCCTTTTTAAAAGTAAAAGAAAAAAGACTTTTTTGCCCCTTTTATTAGATATTATAATCCTATAATAAAACGATTGATTAAGCCTGTCAGACTAACTTGATTCGTTGATATTTTTTTTTCATCGAGATTCAGTTGAAATGGCGATGGTTTTTTCTTGTTCCTGAACGGGCTTCTTCCTTTTTTATTCCATTTTTTAGGTTTATGCTCTACCCCGAGTAAAAGTAAAAATTTGCCCGATTTTTATTTGCACATATAGGACAAATGAACCAAATACCGCGTATTTTTTTTTACTACTCCTTCTTTTTTTTTTCAATTTATTTCTTTCACATGTCTTCTGTCAAATAGTCACTAAATTTTGAATTATATTATTTGATTTGATCAACAGTTTTAGATCACCCTGTTTAAATTTTTTGTATTTTTTAATATAAATTTTTATCATAATTTTGCATATCATAACAAGTAGTAATTATAAAAATATTATATATTAATTATCAATTGGGTTTTTGCTAAACGGAGCCTGGATACTTCATTTTATTAGTCCGATCACGTAAACCATAAAAAATTTGGATAATCTAATATCAATCTAAATACTCTCTGCATTTAATTCCACTTTATTTTTTGCGCTTCGCGTTACAAATTTTTGATAATTAAATCAATCTTTTTGGGCGAAACAGAGGATATCTCGATCGAGGGAGAAAATGGGAAAATCCCGTATAGCCCAATCTATCTGACAAGTCGCACTATATGTCAACCCAAGATGTATCTCCTTCTCCAGGACTTCGAAAAGGTACTTTTGGAACGCCAATAGGCATGAAATGAAAAAAAAGAGAATGAAGTTCTCTATTTCACTTTGATGTGGAAACGTAAGACTGGGGTTTCATTTTTTAATAATATTATCCTTTTTTCCTACTTTATTAATCATTAATCATATTTAAATTAATCAGATTTAATACATAAGTTGAATAAGCTAAAATAAAATATAAAATAAAAGTAAAGTAAGAGAGAATGAAAAAAAATAAAGGAAATTTTTTACGAACGGGCTTCTGAATGATGAACAACAATAGCTATCTTGGTTCATATAAAATAGGATTCACCCCCATTGCGTATTGGTACTTATCGGATATAGAATAGATCCGCTTCCCTTTTTTCCTATGAATCGAATTGTTCCATTATTACTAACAGAATAGAACAAATATTAATCCTTTCTCCGAAATAATTACCTAAAAAGGGGGGGTCCGTAGCATAGTTTTTTCCAATGCAATAAAGTTACATAGTGTCTATTTTTCGTTGATAAAGGGGTATTTCCATGGGTTTGCCTTGGTATCGTGTTCATACTGTTGTATTGAATGATCCCGGTCGTTTGCTTTCTGTTCATATAATGCATACCGCTCTGGTTGCTGGTTGGGCTGGTTCGATGGCTCTATATGAATTAGCTGTTTTTGATCCCTCCGACCCTGTTCTTGATCCAATGTGGAGACAAGGTATGTTCGTTATACCTTTCATGACTCGTTTAGGAATAACCAACTCATGGGGCGGTTGGAATATTACAGGAGGGACTATAACGAACCCGGGTCTTTGGAGTTACGAAGGGGTAGCCGCAGCACATATCGTATTTTCTGGCTTATGCTTCTTGGCAGCTATTTGGCATTGGGTATATTGGGATCTAGAAATTTTTTGTGATGAACGTACAGGAAAACCTTCTTTGGATTTGCCTAAGATTTTTGGAATTCATTTATTTCTTTCAGGAGTGGCTTGCTTTGGTTTTGGCGCATTTCATGTAACAGGATTATTTGGTCCTGGAATATGGGTATCCGACCCTTATGGATTAACCGGAAAGGTCCAACCCGTAAATCCGGCGTGGGGCGTGGAGGGTTTTGACCCTTTTGTTCCGGGAGGAATAGCCTCTCATCATATTGCAGCAGGGACGTTGGGTATATTAGCGGGCTTATTCCATCTTAGTGTTCGTCCGCCTCAACGTCTATACAAAGGATTACGTATGGGTAATATTGAAACCGTCCTTTCCAGTAGTATTGCTGCTGTCTTTTTTGCAGCTTTTGTTGTTGCTGGAACTATGTGGTATGGTTCTGCAACTACTCCCATCGAATTATTTGGTCCTACTCGTTATCAATGGGATCAGGGATACTTTCAACAAGAAATATATCGAAGAGTTAGTGCTGGACTAGCTGAAAGTCAAAGTTTATCAGAAGCTTGGGCTAAAATTCCTGAAAAATTAGCTTTTTATGATTATATTGGTAATAATCCAGCAAAGGGGGGGTTATTCCGAGCGGGTTCAATGGACAATGGGGATGGAATAGCTGTTGGATGGCTAGGACACCCCGTCTTTAGAAATAAAGAAGGGCGTGAACTTTTTGTACGCCGTATGCCTACTTTTTTTGAAACTTTTCCGGTTGTTTTGGTAGACGGAGACGGAATTGTTAGAGCCGACGTCCCTTTTAGAAGGGCAGAGTCTAAATATAGTGTCGAACAAGTAGGTGTAACTGTTGAGTTTTATGGTGGTGAACTCAATGGAGTTAGTTATAGTGATCCCGCAACTGTGAAAAAATATGCTAGACGGGCTCAATTGGGTGAGATTTTTGAATTAGATCGTGCTACTTTGAAATCCGATGGTGTTTTTCGTAGCAGTCCAAGAGGTTGGTTTACTTTTGGGCATGCTTCTTTTGCTCTACTTTTCTTCTTTGGACACATTTGGCATGGTTCTAGAACCCTTTTCAGAGATGTTTTTGCTGGTATTGATCCAGATTTGGATGCTCAAGTAGAATTTGGGGCATTCCAAAAACTTGGAGATCCAACTACAAAAAGACAAACAGTCTGATGCAACATTGCTTTTTTTCTTATAGTTTCTGTTTGCGATTTTATTTAATAGGTAGGGTACTATAGAAATCTTGATTTAAATCGCTGCCGTTTCTTTAATTCTTTCTTTATCCGTAGGGATACTCCCAAGTAAACAAAAACAAAACAGGTATGAAAGCTATAATTGTAAACCACAATCAAATTTATGGAAGCATTGGTTTATACATTTCTCTTAGTATCGACTTTAGGGATAATTTTTTTCGCTATTTTTTTTCGGGAACCACCTACAATTTCAACTAAAAAATGAAATAATTTTTCATTATCTTCATTGACGTAATCAGCCTCCAAATATTTGGAGGCTGATTACGTCAACTAGTCCCCGTGTTCCTCGAATGGATCTCTTAGTTGTTGAGAGGGTTGCCCAAAGGCAGTATATAGAGCATACCCAGTAAAACTTACAAGTAACCCAGATATAAAGATGGCGACTAGGGTTGCTGTTTCCATTATTATAGAATTGAAAGACCACAATGGATCTATCATAAGATCGTTTATTTACAACGGAATGGTATACAAAGTCAACAGATCGTAATGAATACAAAATAAGATTTATGGCTACACAAACTGTTGAAGATAGTTCTAGATCAGGTCCAAGAAGCACTACTGTAGGGAAGTTATTGAAGCCATTGAATTCCGAATATGGTAAAGTAGCTCCTGGATGGGGAACGACCCCTTTGATGGGTGTTGCAATGGCTCTATTTGCGGTATTTCTATCTATTATTTTGGAGATTTATAATTCTTCTGTTCTACTAGATGGAATTTCAGTGAATTAGACTGAGAAGAATCTTGAAGTCCTAGCTTTTAGTTCGATATAAAAAGTAAATTATGTAGGTCTAAAAATTTTAGCTTATTCTCCTTTGGTAGTTCGACCGCGAAATCTTTTTCTGCATTGTATATTTCCGGAATATGAGTGTGTGACTTGTTAGAATTGACCCTACGGATAGTACAGAGAGTGGGGTCTGTCATCTTTATCAAGATGGTTTTACTTCGTCGGATATTCATTCGAGTATCTGGAGCACGAAATAGATCAACTAGATCACAAAGCATTCGAACTATGATTCATACTTAATACTCAGACCTCGTAGCCGGACTTCTTTCCGTTCTATCTTATAAACTTTAATAAATCAAAAAATTTTTCTACTTTTTATAAACTCTTATTTGGATCAAAGGACAAGCGCTTCTTTGTATTTTATGTTTTTATTCATTATAGCTATTTTTTGATTGAATAAATGATGATCCAACGGTTCTCACTCAGTGAACTTTGGACTTTGAAGGTTTCATTGAATTATCGTGGTTCTCGTATGAATCTGAGGTTTCATTTGATTAGTTAAGTAGGGTCTTAACAAGAGAATTCCTATCAATAATAAAGAAAACAAGAAAAA